ATAGGATTAATTTCGGATCCTTGGGATTGGCGGATCACTTTCTATCCTACAGTTTCAGTTTCAGGCCATAGATCAAGCCAAGGGAGGGGCTCCTTCTACCCATCCTGTATATTGTCTTTTTCGTTCCATGTTGCAATAGAAACTTATTATTTGATTATATGATACGAGATTCTATGAGAATGAATTCTTCATTTATAGGAAGAAACAACTATTTATCTTTTCGATGAGAATTTTTTTTTTGTACATGACATGAGAGAAACCTGTCTTTATATTTCTAATTGAGGAAAAGATTCTATCATAATATATATATTGAAGTGATACCCCGGATCTCCCCAAAAGAGAATCATTTCTTTCAATACTCACTTGTTCTTAGTTAAAAATTCCAATGATTGGATCATATGCTTAATTCTGATAGGAAATAAAATAAAATAGTAAAATGATTATTCATCGAATGACTATTCATCCATTCTATTTTTATCAAATAGGGGACAGAAAGACTCTATGGAAAAATGGTGGTTCAATTCGATGTTGTCTAAGGAGAAGTTAGAACATAAGTGTGGGCTAAGTAAATCAATGGATAGTCTTAACGCTATTGGACATACCAGTGGAAATGAAGAACCCATTCTAAATGATACGGAGAAAAACATTCCTAGTTGGAGTGATAGTTATAGTTTCAGTAATATTGATATTGATTATTTATTTGATATCGGGGATATTTGGAGTTTGATCTCTGATAATACCTTTTTAGTTAGGGATGGTAATGGTGACAGTTATTCTGTATATTTTGATATTGAAAATAAGATTTTTGAAATTGACAATGATAGTTTTTTTCTGAGTGAACTAGAAAGTTTTTTTTCCAGTTATTTGAATAGTAGGTCTAAGAGTAACAATCATTACTATTATCATTACATGTATGATACTCAATCTAGTTGGAATAATCGCATTAATAGTTGCATTGATAGTTATCTTCGTTTTGAAGTCAGTATTAGTATTAATAGTTACATTTTTGGTACCACCGAAAATTACAGTTACAGTTATAGTTTCATTTGTACTGAAAGCATAAGCGGTAGTGAAAGTGGGAATTCTAGTATAAGAACTGGTGGTAACAGCCGTGATTTCAATATAATAGGAAGATCTAATGATTTTGATATAAATCAAAAATACAGAAATTTGTGGGTTCAGTGCGAAAATTGTTATGGATTAAATTATAAAAAATTTTTTAGGTCAAAAATGAATATTTGTGAACAGTGTGGATATCATTTGAAAATGAGTAGTTCAGATAGAATCGAACTTTTGATTGATCCAGGCACTTGGGAGCCTATGGATGAAAATATGGTCTCCATGGACCCTATTGAATTTCATTCAGAGGAAGAACCTTATAGAGATCGTATCGATTCTTATCAAAGAAGGACAGGTTTAACTGAAGCTGTTCAAACAGGCATAGGTCAACTAAATGGTATTCCCATAGCAATTGGGGTTATGGATTTTCAGTTCATGGGAGGTAGTATGGGATCGGTAGTAGGCGAGAAAATCACCCGTTTGATCGAGTATGCTACTAATCGATCTCTACCTGTCATTATTGTGTGTGCTTCTGGAGGAGCACGCATGCAAGAAGGAAGTTTGAGCTTGATGCAAATGGCTAAAATATCTTCTGCTTCATATAATTATCAATCAAATAAAAAGTTATTCTATGTATCAATCCTTACATCTCCTACAACCGGTGGAGTAACTGCCAGTTTTGGTATGTTGGGAGATGTCATTATTGCTGAACCCAATGCCTACATTGCATTTGCGGGTAAAAGAGTAATTGAACAAACATTGAATAAAACAGTACCCGACGGTTCACAAGCGGCTGAGTATTCATTCCATAAGGGCTTATTCGACCCAATCGTACCACGTAATCTTTTAAAGGGTGTTCTGAGTGAGTTATTTCAGCTCCACGGTTTCTTTCCCTTGAATAAAGATTAAAAAAAAAAAAAAAATATCAAAATAAAAGAAAATATAGAAGAAATATAAAATTTAGAATAGAAGTGACTTCTATGTCTACCAAGAACTCCCATTTTTACTAGGAATCCCTGTTTGTTGGATTGAATTAGTTTAGTTAAAGTCGCGAACTTATACTTATAATAAATTCTTTAATTTTAATAAAAAACTCCTTATTTAGAAAGATAGAAAGAATATAAGGATGGGAGGATAAGAAGAAATTTTCTTAAAACGGATTATCATACATATTCGTGTAGAAAGATGAATGGGTACACTTAATTTAGTTCCCCATTCCTTGCACTTATTAACTACTTAATATTATTTATATTAATATTATTTATATTAGATATACTTATCATAAGATATCTTTATAATAGGTACAAATATGAAATCGAGGTACCCATTCTATGACAGATCTTAACTTACCCTCTATTTTTGTCCCTTTAGTGGGCCTAGTATTTCCGGCGATTGCAATGGCTTCTTTATCTCTTCATGTCCAAAAAAATAAGATTGTCTAGATACGATGGGACAAAATTTCATCAATTTATTTCAACACTGGATCATAATACAGATATTTATTTAGTGTAATATGGTACGATACTGTGGTTCTTTCCGAACACAAACGAAAGAACTCTTATGCAATGCATTTATGCGGATACATGATATCCGCATAAATGCATGTATATGCGGGTATAGGTGGTTAAAAACGATCCGCGAATATTTTTTTTTTTTAATAGAAAGTCAATGTATCTAACCAATTAGGAGTAATTGGTTCATATCAGAATAGTGCTAGTTGATGAAAGTTACTTCTGCATCAAGAAAAGTAAAGTAAAATTTCTTTTGGTTATTCTCTCAATTCCAATCGAATCCAACTAGATCTAGTATAGTATGAATTGGCGATCAGAACATATATGGATAGAATTTATAACAGGGTCTCGAAAAACAAGTAATTTTTGCTGGGCCTGTATCCTTTTTTTAGGTTCACTAGGATTCTTAGTGGTTGGAACTTCCAGTTATCTTGGTATGAATCTGATACCCGGATTTCTATCTCAGCAAATCATTTTTTTTCCACAAGGGATCGTGATGTCTTTCTACGGGATCGCGGGTCTATTCATTAGTTCCTATTTGTGGTCCACAATTTCATGGAATGTAGGTAGTGGTTATGACCGATTCGATAGAAAAGAAGGAACAATGTGTATTTTTCGTTGGGGATTCCCTGGAAGAAATCGTCGCATCTTCCTTCGCTTCTTTATGAAAGATATCCAATCAATCAGAATGGAGGTTAAAGAGGGTCTTTTTCCTCGTCGTATTCTTTATATGGAAATTAGAGGCCAAGGAACCATTCCCTTGACTCGTACTGATGAGAATTTTACTCCACGAGAAATTGAACAAAAAGCTGCCGAATTGGCCTATTTTTTGCGTGTACCAATTGAAGTATTTTGAAATGAATCGAAGAATGAATGTTTTCTCCGCATAAGGGAAGGACTTGCAAATTTCCTTTTTAATACAACTGAAGTTTATTAAGAATGTTCATTCGAGCAAAACATGTTAGATTCTATTTCCTCGTTCTGTTGGCGCAGCGGCCTACATAGAATAAAACAAAAGTAGGAGAACGTATATGGAACAACTATAATAAACTATAATAAGAAATTTTTTCTATACCAAAACCATTTTGTATGCGTATGAGGCCCAACTTAATTCTTTTATACTAGTAATAAAAAGTCTAATATGTCTAATTAAGTATGAATTCATTAAATATCCGAACATGTATTTCGTAATACAGAATTCATCTTTTTAGGCCCCAGATTTGGAATTGATACCTTATTCCTGCGCTGTGATTAGACGGTGCAACATTTCGAAATGATTAATGGAATTAATTGATCCAGGAGGTTTTTCTTTCGTCTTGAAATCCGAATAATATTCGTTACTTCAAGTGGGTTTTTCGAGTATTTATCGAAAGGAACAAATGAAGATGAAATTAGTTCGAATTTGTCCAATTGAGATATCCGGAAATCCTATTTACTTCTATATATATTATAAGGACTCCATAAAAAAAAAATAGGAATAGAATAGATCCATAGGTTCGATACCTTGTTATAGAACTCGTGCTTTAGAGAAATATCAGATGAGATAGAGTTGACAAATGAAGTGGTTCATTAACAATTCACAGATAAAAAATGAAAAAAAAAAAAAGAAAGCATTGACTTCCCTACCATATCTTGCATCTATAGTATTTTTGCCCTGGTGGGTCTCTCTCTCATTTAATAAAAGTCTGGAACCTTGGATTACTAATTGGTGGAATACTAGGCAATCCGAAACTTTTTTGAATGATATTCAAGAGAAAAATGTTCTAGAAAAATTCCTAGAATTAGAAGAACTATTCTTGTTGGACGAAATGATAAAAGAATACCCGGAGACGCATATACAAAAGTTTCGGATAGGAATACACAAGGAAATGATACAATTGGTCAAAACACACAATGAATATCATCTACATATCATTTTGCATTTCTCGACAAATATAATCTGTTTCGCTATTCTAAGTGGTTATTTTATTCTGGGTAATGAAGAACTTGTCGTTATTAATTCTTGGGTTCAGGAATTCTTCTATAACTTAAGTGACACAATAAAAGCTTTTTTGATTCTTTTAGTTACTGATTTATGGATCGGATTTCATTCGACCCATGGTTGGGAACTAATGATTGGTTCCATCTACAACGATTTTGGATTGGCTCATAACGATCAAATTATATCTGGCCTTGTTTCCACTTTTCCAGTTATTCTAGATACAATTGTGAAATATTGGATCTTCCGTTTTTTAAATAGCGTATCTCCCTCGCTTGTAGTCATTTATCATTCAATGAATGAATGAAGAAAAATTCTGATTTGATTGATATCAGGAGATCAAATCAGAATTTTTCTTCGTGTATAAAGAAAGTATTTTCCATTTTACTTATTCTTTATACTTCTACCTCTTTAAGGTATTCGTCCTATTCCAGTAGAATTTGTTCAGTACA